TCATTAGCAATCCTTTGTGTATTTTGGTCTTTCTAACCATCCACTCCATTTTGTTCAACCTCCCGTTTAAACCCGCTTCAAGTGATGCTAACTAACCTTGGGGTAAATAGTCTCTACTGCTTATATTCTTATATTTATTTTTACTTAAATCTTGTACATAGGAAATGAGACTTAATCTTTTTACTGCAAATTTGTAAGCCGTTTTCTTTCACTCATATAACTACCCGCTTTAGTTCATCAACCCAAATGATGACTAAAAAAAAAATATTTATCTAACCCTCCTCTTAAAAATTAGAAAGAAAAGAACTAGGAAAAATTTTGTATTTCACCGAATCACACGTAGAGATATTGACAATACACATAAAGTTAATGGTATTTCATAACTAATTGATTGAGCAGCAGCCCGTAGACCACCTAAAAAGGAATATTTATTATTTGATCCATATCCCGACATAAGAAGTCCAACGGGAGCAATGCTTGAAATAGCGATCCATAAAAAAACACCAATACCAAGATCGGCTAGAATAAGGTGGTATCCAAAAGGAATTACTGAATAACTTAGTAAAATGGATATGACTGCGACAGATGGTCCGATACTGAATAAACGACCATCCCCTCTAGATGGAAGAAGGTTCTCTTTGAAAAGTAGTTTTGTACCATCTGCTAGAGCTTGAAGAATTCCTAAGGGGCCGGCGTATTCAGGTCCAATACGTTGTTGTATCCCTGCAGATATTTCTCTTTCTAACCAAACAATTACGAGTACACCTATTGTGATTCCTAATACAAGAGTAAAAATCGGAACAAGTATCCATATAATCCCATAGACCTCTTTTAAGGATTCCAATCTGGAAAAAGAGTTGATAGCTTGTATTTCGGTTGTATCAATTATCATTTTTAACGATCAACTTCTCCCATAATGATATCTATGCTACCTAATATCGTCATAATATCAGCCAATTTCATTCTTTTAACTAATTGAGGAAGAATTTGCAAATTGATAAAACCTGGTGGGCGAATTTTCCATCTCCAAGGAAAAACACTCTGATCTCCTATCATAAAAATTCCCAATTCTCCTTTTGGGGCTTCGACTCTCACATAAAGTTCTTGTTTCGCCAATTCAAAAGTTGGAGAAGGCTTTTTACTAATAAATCGATATTCAAAATCATTCCATTTGGGATCTTTTACTCTATCAAAACGTCGTATTTCTAAATTCTCATAGGGCCCCCCTGGAATTCCTTCCAAAGCCTGTTGTATAATTTTTATGGATTCTGTCATTTCACCGATTCGTACTAAATAACGAGCTAGCGAATCTCCTTCTTTTTGCCATTGAACTTCCCAATCAAATTCATCGTAACACTCATAATGATCAACTTTACGAAGATCCCATTGGATTCCGGAAGCCCGTAGCATTGGTCCTGATAAACCCCAATTTAGTGCTTCTTCTCCGCCAATAAGGCCCACGCCTTCAACTCGTTCTAAAAAAATAGGATTCCGTGTAATAAGCTTTTTATATTCAACAATCCCCGTTAAAAAGTAATTACAAAAGTCTAAACATTTATCTATCCAGCCATAAGGTAGGTCAGCAGCTACTCCTCCGATACGAAAATAATTGTGCATCATTCGCATACCCGTAGCAGCTTCAAATAGGTCATATATCAATTCCCTTTCTCGAAAAATATAGAAGAAAGGGGTCTGGGCACCAATATCTGCCATAAAGGGGCCAAGCCATAACAAATGGGAAGCTATACGACTCAACTCCAACATAATGACTCTGATATAACTAGCCCTTTTAGGTACTTGAATATTTCCTAATTGTTCGGGCCCGTTTACAGTTATTGCTTCTGTGAACATAGTAGCTAAATAATCCCAACGTGTTACATAAGGCAAATATTGTACAATTGTTCGATTTTCCGCAATTTTCTCCATCCCTCTGTGTAAATAACCCAATATTGGTTCACAGTCAATAACATCTTCACCATCTAGAGTAACGATGAGTCGAAGAACACCATGCATTGATGGGTGGTGAGGACCCATATTGACTATCATGAGGTCTTTTCTTGTAGCTGGTACAGTCATAAGTTTTTTACCCATTCATTCTTCCATGAATTGCTGAAAGTGAAAAGAAGTTTATCCAAATTGAAACGAATAAAAAAAAAATTAAGTACTTAATCCCAATTAACGAGCTTTTGTCTCTCGAATACTCAACTGAGCAATTAATTCTTTATAACGGACTCTTTTTTTTTTTGCCAAATAAGCCAACAGCCGTTGACGTTTTCCTAAAATTTTTCGCAAACCTCTCTGAGATAAATAGTCTTTTTTGTGCACTTCCAAATGTGAAGTAAGTCTCCGTATCTTATTGGTAAAACTGAATACTTGAAATTCAACCGACCCTCTCTTTTCTTCTTCAGAAATAACCGAAATGAATGCATTTTTTACCATAAATGATTTCCCCTCTTCCACTTTTACAGATATGGATTTTACCGATGAGTAATAATAATGCTAGTAATTTTAATGTGTTATATACAATAAAATAATCTGAATTTCTTTATGGACTCCTAATTTTATCAACTCATATTAATTTTAATTAATCCGGGTTTAAATTCAATTTTATTCAGAAAAAGAAAAAGGGGGTTCGTTTTTGCATGGCATAATTTAGACCTAAAATGAAGAAGATTCTGTTAATTGATTTTTAGGTCTAATTGATATCTCAGTGGTTTTAGTCTTTGTATCGTATATTAGAATGGCATGGAAGGCGGGGCATGCGTGAATCTCTTTACTTTCATATACCCCGATATAGCAAGCATATATAGGAATAGGAAAAATGGGCTATCAACAACTTTTCAGCCGCGGATATAGATGTATCCTTAACATACTGAAACGACTGCCGTTATTCGTATCAAACCAATAGCGATTCATACAAGCTAAATCTTCTAATCGATAATTAGGCCAAAGAAAAAACTTGAATTTAATTAATTCATTCTTATCTTTATCAAGATGGTTTTCTTTGTCCAAAGATTGACTGCAGTTGTTCTCAGTACAAAACATTGTGTTTTTATTCCTATTCTTTGAATTGAAAGAAATTAGAATTCTCAACTCTCTACGACGTCTATGCGATAAAATATTTTCGGGAACAAGTAAATCAAAATCATTCTTATCAACATTGGTTTGTTCTCGATATCCTTGATTGGTTTGGTGCTTACTCTTATGAACCAATGAAATGCCTACGGTTTGATACATAATAAATTGTCCATCATTTTTTACAGACAGACGGGTGGGTTCGATAATCAAGACCCCCCTTTTGATCAATTCTGCAAGACTTAAATTCTTATGAATCAGCATTATATCCAAACTCATTTCTCTTCTTTGAATCGAGGATATAGTAATTTTTCGCGGATTTATCAGCCTAAGCAGGAGACAATATATTTTGATATTATTGATCATTCTTTGATTCAAAGCATCGCTCCATCTCAATTGAAAAAGTAAATAACGTTTTAGGAAGAAATCTAGTTCTGCTCCTGTATTACTTTTGTATTTTTTTTCCCCCCTTCTCTTCGATCTTGCATAAGGATCTTCAATATCTTTTTTGTGATTTGTTGAAGGAACAGGTCCGGGATTCCCCTGTTTTTGTACATTTGATCTAAGATCTCTTTTGCTTTCGACAGGTTCTTTTTCTTTTTGATTTCGATTTTGATTCTTTATTTTTGAAACACATTCCCCTTTTTGTTTTTGGTTTCCTTCGATGTTTTTATTTTCACTAACAGTATTCTCATTTCGATTCAAATTTAAAAGAAGTACTTTACTTGGTATAACCCATGGTTTGATTTTATATAGATTATAAAGTAGCACAAATTCTGGGAAGAACCAAAGTCCCAGAGTCGAGATGGGACGATTTAGTATTTCTTCATTCATTCCCATCCAATCAAAAAAAGCTTTTGGGGTATTTGGTGAATTGATTTTAAGATTTTGCGGAAACGTAAGATAAATAAGGTCTTTTTTATCAATTTTTTCAATTATTTGATAATTGTTTTTCTCAATTATTTGATAATTGTTAGTATCAATCTTAGTATTTTGGTTACTCTTGGTATCTATTGTGGTCCAGGACTCAATAGTGACTTTTTGTCTAAGATCAAAATTGAGAATTTTCCAATCAAAATATTTTCTATCGGGATTTTTTTCTATATATCTAATATCGCCATAATTATTAATAGGGATACTCCCCCATATATCAAAAAATTTGTGTTTCTCTGTGTTGGAATTATAAGAACTATCTTCATTCTTATTTACTTGTACTTGAAAGTTCGATCTATAAATAGACGAGTCCCTCTTATTTTGATTTTCATAATTCAAATTAATAGATTTATATGCTAAAAGATTATATCTAAAGTTTTTTTGAAAATTCTCTTTTTGTTTTTGATTCAAAAAGTAATATACTTCAGAATCATTTTGTTTTTTGGACTGAATTTTTTCATATGAATCTTGAGTTTTAGCCATATGGCGTAGATTAACCCTATTTTTCCACTTTTGTGGTATTAATCCAGACCATCTAATCTGAGATAAATCGTATTGATAATGTCCCTTTAACCAGTTTTTCCATTCATTCATTTCATAACGCGGAAGTTTCTTATGACTTAATTTCGATTTAGAATGAATTATTCCTTGTGTTTCAAAAAAATCCTTTATTTCAGTCTTAATAAAAAAAGACATTTCGTGATATTGAAAAACAGATCGTAATTTATACAAGTTACCAACTTGGGTTTGTGATAATTTGTAAAATACATATGCTTGTGACAAATAAGATAAGGCACAAAAACTATGTGAATTTGTCGTATTTCGAATACTATCAATTGACCTTTTTAGGGTTGAAATAGTTGAAATAAAGTGAATTGTATTTTGATTTTTTCTATTAAGCCTTTCTTGATTTGTTTCATTAATGGGCTTATCCCTAATTTTTTTTATCGATTCAAGAAAAAGTTGGGTATTGAGTCTGGGAATATTAATAA